TGATTTTTTTTCTCGTGCACTACCCCTTCCAATGGGTTTCGAAGATAAAAATCCTTTATTGGCATTGGCCCATAAATTGACCATCCAGGTAAATCCATGAATTAAGTTTGATTATTCCTTCTTATTATTATTAAGCATCTGAATCATGAATTGTCTTCTGATGACTCATGAAGCGGATAGATTCTTTTTTTGAAAGAACTGTAAACGGAAAACGAAATCCCCTCGCCCACTACCGGTTGATCTTCAGACCTGCCCCCCTTTCTTCCATCAACTAAATGGATTCTTAGATCTTCTTCATGAGATTAAGAAAAAAACTCTTTTTAGATTCTAATTTTTATGTATACTAATACTAAATTACTAATATTTTTCTATTTCTCTGTTAGAAAAGAGAGAGTTTCCTTTTTTTTACTTCAATACTCAATACAATAACAATATTCAATAAAAAAAATAGGAGACCGGAAATGAGAGTATTTATCTCGCATCCATTCTTCATATGATTGTCGGAACAAATTGGATGCAACGAAATGGAAATTTTTGGTACATCAAGTCGCGATCTGATAGCTATAAATCTAAAGATAGAAATATTATATAGTATATAGTATATAGTATAGATATATAATATAATAACAAGACGTTGGTCTCTAATAATAAATAAATTAATATTTATCCTGTAATCAAAGAAAGATAGTGAAAAATTTTCTTATCTTGTGACTTAGATTCTTATCTTGTGACTTAGAATAAAAGGTTCTCTGTGGAAGAACAAAATGCCAAGTTATTCCTATAGAACATCTAGGACCAAGACGATTGAATTGGAAATATCGACAAATTCTTGCGGAGTCCAAAGAAAAAAAGGGGGGTCAACTTGTTGCAATTTTATCTCTATTGAATTTGAATATCAGAATAGCGGATATAGTCATGATTCAATGGGTCAGGTCCACTTATTTTTCTTTTATTGATTTCTAATCTTTACAATGGATTTCATTGGCCTAATTGAAAATAGGAATAGTTGGTGATTCAACAGATGACTTATCATTATTCGTGCTAACTATAACTAATATATATACTATAACTCATAACTCATTAGATTATTATTAGATGATGATTATAATATAATATTATACAGTTGTTTTTTATTACTATTAAATTAATTAATTAAAAATTAAATATAATAAAATCCATTTAATAATTAATAATAATTAATAATTTAATAATATTACTATTCTTCATATGAATACTACGACTGAAAAAAATACAAAGTCCCCTATCGGATCTGAACCGAAGGCTTACGCCTTACCATGGGATTACTCTACCACTGAGTTAAAAGGAAAGGGCTTGGTTCATTGAATTCCTGAACGGGTCACTGTACTATGTAAGTAAAATCTTCTTATCTTCTTTCTTCTTATAATTCTATTTATTTATTATAATTTATTTATTATTATTATTTATATATATATAAGATAAGAAGATATATATATACCTACTTCTTTCTTTTATAATATATATATAAGATATAAGATAAGATTATTATATATAAGAATTTAATTTAATAAGATAAGATTTAATTAATAATTAATAATATAATATTAATTTATAATATTAATAATATATAAGAAGCCCGTCTACACATATCCAGAAGCCCCTCGACAAAAGATCCATTTATATATAATAATTGCATTGTAGCGGGTATAGTTTAGTGGTAAAAGTGTGATTCGTTCTATTAACCCCCTTAATAGTTAAGGGGTCTTTCGGTTTCATTCATATTCCGATCAAAAACTTTATTTCATTAAAAGGATTAAATCCTTTACCTTTCAATGACACATTCAAGGAAAAATAGAAATTTTCGACATTTTTATCCAAAATTAAAAAATAAAAACTTGGATTATGAAATTGTGAAACAAAATTTTAAAATTGGATCCATACTTCCAATTGAATGAGTATGAATAAAGAATCCATGGATGAAGATAGACAAGTAGATTTTCAATTTCTAATCGTAACTAAATCTTCAATTTTTGTTTTGATTTGTATCGAATAAATTGAAGCAAAATAGCTATTAAATAATGTCTTTAGTTTACTAGAGACATCGCCATATTATTTTAGCTCGGTGGAAATAAAATACTTTTCCTTAGGACCCTCTCAAATAGAAATAGAGAACGAAGTAACTAGAAAGGTTGTTAGAATCGCCTTCTTCTAGAGGGATCATCTAGAAAGCGAGTCGTTTTGAATTGGATTGGATATATTCAAACAAAAAGCTGACATAGATGTTATGGGTATCATTTTTTGTAAGATGGGTATCATTTTTTTGTAAGTTGGTTCACATTTTAAATCTAGCAATATATCCATTTTCCATAAAGGAGCCGAATGAAACCAAAGTTTCATGTTCGGTTTTGAATTAGAGACGTTAAAAATGATGAATCGACGTCGACTATAACCCCTAGCCTTCCAAGCTAACGATGCGGGTTCGATTCCCGCTACCCGCTCTATACCCTCTCTTATCTATTTA